GGTATATAAAAAACAATCAATTTGAAAATACTGTAAGAACTGAAATGTCACAATATTTTTTTTATACATGTCAAAGTGATGGAAAAGAAAGAATAGCTTTTACGTACCCCCCTAGTTTGGCAACTTTTTTGGAAATGATGCAAAGAAAGACATCTATGTTCCCAAAAGAAAAGGTCTCTTCTAATGAATTTTTTAATCCGTGGAGTTATACCAATGAACATAAACAGAAAAATATAAGCAAACTTTTTATAAATAGAGTAAAAGCTCTCGATAAAAATTTAGCTCAAACTCTCATTAAAGAATACGTTGTTCTGAATGTACTCGAAAAAAGAACTCGGTTGTGTAATGATAAGATTAAAAAAGAATATTTACCCCAAATATACGATCCTTTTGTAAACGGACCCTATCGTGGACGAATCAAAAATGTTTTTTCACTTTTAATTAAAAAGGAAATTTCTCGAAAAAATTCTATAGAAAACTTTTTGATAAATAAGATTCATAGTATGCTTCTTATTATTAATCGCCTAGAATTTGAACATAAACCAAATTCATTTGATAGAAAAGCATACACAAAGCAAATGGATTATTTATTGAACTTAATCAATGAATTTGCTGTAAAATCAACATCAAGTTTAAATTTTAAAAGACCTTTTTTAGTTCCTAAACATGAACAAGTAAGAATTGATTCAGAAGATAGAATCCAAATTTTCAAATTTTTATTTGATGCAGATAGAACTCTTCCAAACGAAAAAACGATAAAAAAAAAATCTATTGCACTAAAAGAAATACATAAAAAAATCCCTCGATGGTCATACAAATTAATTAATGATTTGGAACAACAGGAGGGAGAAAACGAGGAGAGTGGGGTAGAGAATCATCAGATTCGCTCAAGAAAAGCAAAACGTGTAGTTATTTTTACTGATAACCAAGAGAATACTGATACTTATAGTAATACCCAAGAAACTAATAATACTGATCAAACAGACGAAGTGGCTTTGATACGTTATTCACAACAATCAGATTTTCGTCGAGAACTAATCAAAGGCTCTGTGCGTGCTCAAAGACGTAAAATAGTTACTTGGAAATTCTTTGAGGCAGACGTGCATTCCCCCCTCTTTTTGGACCGAATAGACAAATACCCTTTTTTTTCTTTTGATATTTCGGAACGTATAAACCGAATTTTTAGAAATGGTATGTGGACAAACACAGAACTCAAAATTTCGGATTCGAAAGAGAAAACCACAGAAAAAAGTGAGAAAAAAAAGGAAGAAGATAAAAAAGAAGAAGCCAAAAGAAAGGAGAAAGTACGTATAGAAATAGCGGAAGCCTGGGATAGTATTTTACTTGCTCAAGTAATACGAGGTTTTTTATTAGTAACCCAATCGATTCTTAGAAAATATATTATATTGCCTTCATTGATAATAGTTAAAAATATCGCCCGTATGCTATTATTTCAATTTCCTGAATGGTCTGAAGATTTTAAGGATTGGAATCGAGAAATGTATGTTAAATGCACCTATAATGGCGTTCAATTATCAGAAAAAGAATTTCCAAAAAACTGGTTAACAGACGGTATTCAGATTAAGATCCTATTTCCTTTTCGTCTGAAACCTTGGCATAGATCGAATCCACGAGCCTCTTATAACGATCCAATGAAAAAGAAAGATTCAAAAAACGATTCTTGTTTTTTAACAATTTTTGGAATGGAAGCAGAATTCCCTTTTGATTCTCCCAGAAAACAATTTTCATTTTTTGAACCCATTTTTAAAGAACTCAAAAGAAAAATTAGAAAATTGAAAAAGAAATGCTTTCTAATTCTAAGAATTTTTAAAGAAAAAACAAAATTGTTTCTAAATGTTTCAAAAGAAATAAAAAAATGGGTCATTAAAAGGATTCTTTTTTTAAAAGAAATAAAAAAAGAACTATCAAAAATAAATCCAATTCTATTATTTGGATTGAGAAAAAGAAAAGTATATGAATTGAGTAAAACTAAAAAAGATTTGATAATAAGTAATCTGATGATTCCTGAATCGTCCATTGAAACTATACCATCGTCCATTGAAACTATACCTCGTAATTGGACAAATTATTCGTTGACAGAAAAAAAAATGCAGGATCTAACTGATAGAACAAACACGATCATAAATCAAATAGAAAAAATTACAAATGAAAAAAAGGGCGGATTTCGAATTCCGGATCGAAATATTCGTTTTAACAAAATAAGTGATGATAATAAAAGGTTGAAAGCACAAAAAAATATTTGGCAAATATTAAAAAGAAAAAATGCTCGACTAATACGCAAATCACATTATTTTATAAAATTTTTCATTGAAAGGATATACATAGATATCTTTCTGTGGATCATTACTATTCCTAGGATCAATACACAACCATTTCTTGACTCAATAAAAAAAATTATTAATAAATACATTACCAATAATGAAACAAATCAAGAAAAAACAGATAAAAAAAATCAAAGTTTAATTCATTTTATTTCGACTATAAAAAAGGCACTATATACACTATATAATAGTAATATTAGTAATAAAAATTCAAATACTTTTTGTGACTTATCCTACTTTTCACAAGCCTATGTATTTTACAAACTCTCACAAACCCAATTTCTCAATTTGGATTTTTATAAGTTAAAATCTGTCTTGCAATATAATGGAGCAGCTCCTTTTATTAAGAATGAAATAAGGGGTTATTTTGTTGGAACACAAGAACTTTTTATTTCTCAATTAAGACATAAGAATCGTCACAATTCTGGAATAAATCAATGGACAAATTGGTTAAAGAATCATTATCAATATGATATATCTCACATTAGATGGTCTAGACTAGTGCTACAAAAATGGCGAAATAGATTTAATCACCATTATATGAATAAAAATAAGGATTTAGGCAACTCATCTAAAAAAACCAAATTTATTCACTACGAAAAACTAAAAAATTTTGAAAGGGCTTCATTACTGAATGAAAAAGATAATTTTAAAAAACAATATAGATATGATCGGTTAGCATATAAATCTATTAATTCTGAAAATAGGAAGTACTCGTCAATTTATGAATTGTCATTACACGTAAAAAATAACCAAGAAGTTTTTTCGAACTCCAACACAAATAAACGAAAATCTTTTTATATGCTGGAAGGTATTCCTATCAATAATGATCGAGTACAAGATGATATTACAGATATGCATAAAAATCTGGATAGAAAATATTTTGATTGGAGAATTATCCATTTTTGTCTTAGAAAGAAAATCAATATTGAAGCTTGGATCAATATTGATACTGACCCAAACAGTAATAAAAAATGTACTAAGGATAAACTTAATGATTATCAAATAATTGATAAAATGAATAAGAAAAATTTTTTGGATTGGATGGGAATGAATGAAGAAATATTAAACCGCCCCATATCAAATCTTGAACGTTGGTTCTTCCCCGAATTTTTGATACTTTATAATTTGTATAAAACTAAACCGTGGGTTATACCAAAAAAATTACTTCTTTTAGATTCTAATATAAATGAAAACGTTACTGATATTGAAAACAAAAGCATTGCTGGAAATAAAAAAAAAGATCTTTTTATATCCTCCAATGAAAAAAAATCTCTTGAATTAAGAAAACTAAACAAAGAGCAAAAAGAATCAGCGGACCAAGCAAACCTTGAATCTGCTCTTTCAAACGAAGAAAAAGATGTTGAAGAAGATTATACGGACTTGGAGATGAAAAAAAATAAAAAACAATACAAGAACAATACAAAAGCGGAGTTTGATTTCTTACTAAAAAGGTATTTTCATTTTCAATTGCGATGGGATGATATTTTAAATAAAAAAATAATCAATAACATCAAAGTATATTGTCTCCTGCTTAGACTGATAAATCCAAGAGAAATAACTATATCCTCTATTCAAAGAGGAGAAATGAGTCTTGATATTCTGATGATTCAGAAAAATTTAACTCTTACCGAATTCATCAAAAGAGGAATTTTGATTATTGAACCAATTCGTCTATCTATAAAAAATGATGGGCAATTTATTATGTATCAAACCATTGGTATTTCATCGGTTCATCAAAGTAAACACAAAACGAATCAAAAATATAGAGAAAAAACCCATATTGATAAGAATTCTGATGAAGTCATTACTAAATATAAAAAGATGACTGGAAATAGAGATAAAAATCATTATGATTTGTTTGTTCCTGAAAATCTTTTATCACCTAGACTTCGGAGAGAATTTAGAATTCTAATTTGTTTCAATTCTAGGAATAGAAATGATATGCATAAAAATTCAACATTGGGGAATGGGAATAAGGTAAACAGTCAAGTTTTGGATAAAAACAAAGGATATAAAAAGAAACTTATTAACTTAAAGTTATTTCTATGGCCGAATTATCGATTAGAAGATTTAGCTTGTATGAATCGGTATTGGTTTGATAGCAATAACGGCAGTCGTTTCGGTATGATAAGGATACATATGTATCCGCGATTGAAAATCCATTACTAGTACATTTTTGTTATCTTTCCCATAACGCAGCGGGTCTATGACGACAAAGAGGTGCACACATTCAATGTCTTACATTCTATTTTGATACATGATACTAATTCAATGACATATCAATTCGATCTAGAAATGAATCAATAAAATTGTCTGATTTTAGGACTAAGTTTTTATCGTTTTGGAAGATGGAAAACAACCATCCTTTTGTATACCTTTGTATACTGTATACTTTTTCAAATTTTAAAATTAAAATCGGATTGATTTAATTTGATTTAATAAAATTCGAAATTAGAGCGAAATTAAGATTATTCTCTATACCAAACTAAAACAAGTGACATTATTATTACTGATCAATAAAAATATCTATCAATCAAAATATCTTAAAATAAAAAAAGAAGGGGGGTTCGTTTTATGGTAAAAAATTCATTCATCTCAGTTATTTCACAAGAAGAAAAAGAAGAAAACAGGGGTTCTGTTGAATTTCAAATATTTAGTTTCACCAATAGGATACGAAGACTTACTTCCCATTTACAATTACACAAAAAAGACTTTTTATCTCAGAGAGGTCTACGTAAAATTCTGGGAAAACGCCAACGCCTGCTATCTTATTTGTCAAAGAAAAATAGAATAGGTTATAAAGAATTGATTAATCGGTTGGATATTCGTGAATCAAAAACTCGTTAATTTGAAGAAGCATTTTAAATTATTTGATTTATTAGATCGTGAATTTGAATGAACTTTGTTTTTCGTTTTCAGCAATTCAATTCATGAAAGAGTGAATTAAGGAAAAACTTATGAATATACCAGCTACAAGAAAAGACCTGATGGTAGTCAGTATGGGTCCCCACCATCCATCAATGCATGGTGTTCTTCGACTTATCATTACTCTAGATGGTGAAGATGTTATTGACTGTGAACCAATATTGGGTTATTTACACCGAGGGATGGAAAAAATTGCGGAAAACCGAACAATTATACAATATTTGCCTTATGTAACACGTTGGGATTATTTAGCTACTATGTTCACAGAAGCAATAACAGTAAATGGACCGGAACAGCTGGGAAATATTCAAGTACCTAAAAGAGCCAGCTATATCAGAATAATTATGTTGGAGTTGAGTCGTATAGCTTCTCATCTGTTATGGCTCGGCCCTTTTATGGCGGATATTGGTGCACAGACTCCTTTTTTCTATATTTTCAGAGAAAGAGAATTAGTATATGATCTATTCGAAGCTGCCACCGGTATGAGAATGATGCATAATTATTTTCGGATCGGAGGGGTGGCGGCTGATCTCCCTTATGGCTGGATAGATAAATGTTTGGATTTCTGCGATTATTTTTTAATAAGGGTTGCTGAATATCAACAACTTATTACACGCAATCCTATTTTTTTAGAACGAGTCGAGGGGGTAGGCATTATTGGTCGAGAGGAAGTAATAAACTGGGGTTTATCAGGACCAATGCTGCGAGCGTCCGGAATACAATGGGACCTTCGTAAAGTTGATCAGTATGAGTGTTATGACGAATTTGATTGGGAAGTACAGTGGCAAAAAGAAGGGGATTCATTGGCTCGTTATCTAGTCCGAATTGGTGAAATGGTGGAATCTGTAAAAATTATTCAACAGGCTCTTGAAGGAATTCCGGGGGGACCATATGAGAATTTAGAAATCCGATACTTTGATAGAGAAAGGAATCCAGAATGGAATGATTTTGAATATCGCTTTATTAGTAAAAAACCTTCTCCTACATTTGAATTGCCGAAACAAGAACTTTATGTGCGAGTCGAAGCTCCAAAAGGCGAATTGGGGATTTTTCTGATAGGGGATCGGGGTGGTTTTCCTTGGAGATGGAAAATTCGACCACCCGGTTTTATCAATTTGCAAATTCTTCCTCAGTTAGTTAAAAGAATGAAATTGGCTGATATTATGACAATACTAGGTAGTATAGATATCATTATGGGAGAAGTTGATCGTTGAAATGATAATTGATACACTAGATACACTAGAATTACAAAAGATCGATTCTTTTTCTAGATTGGAATTTTTAAAGGGGGTCTATGGAATTATATGGTTACTTATTCCTATTTTGACTCTTGTATTGGGAATCACAATAGGCGTACTGGTAATTGTATGGTTAGAAAGAGAAATATCCGCGGGAATACAACAACGTATTGGACCTGAATACGCCGGCCCTTTGGGAGTTCTTCAAGCTCTAGCAGATGGGACAAAACTTCTTTTCAAAGAAAATCTTTTTCCATCTAGAGGGGATACTCGTTTATTCAGTATCGGTCCATCCATAGCAGTTATATCCATTTTAGTAAGTTATTTAGTAGTTCCATTTGGGTATCGCCTTGTTTTAGCGGATCTCAATATTGGTGTTTTTTTATGGATTGCCATTTCAAGTATTGCTCCCATTGGACTTCTTATGTCAGGATACGGGTCAAATAATAAATATTCCTTTTTAGGTGGTCTACGAGCTGCTGCTCAATCAATTAGTTATGAAATACCATTAACTTTATGTGTGTTATCAATATCTCTACGTGTGATTCGTTGATATATAGACATAAACCTTTCTTTATTCTTTCTAGGAAAACGGTGGAATGAGTTGAGTAGGGTTAAAGATCTTCATTTTTTTTTATTCATTATTCGGATTGAAAAATTCAAGAAAATAGTTATATGAGTGAAAGAAAACAGCTTATATATATTATATAATTTAGAATATAGAAATTCGCAGTAAAAATATTGAGTCTCATTTTCCATGTATAAGAGTTAAAGAGTTAAGCGAAAATAAACAAAATCGTTTACCCCAAGATTGGTCGATTAGTCATCCTGACTTGAAGCGGGCTCAAAAGATCCACCGTATTGATTTTTCACTATCATTTGTATGTATTAACATACATGTATTATCATAACGGAGGGTTGAACAAAAACGAGTGGATGGTTAGAAACACCAAGATATGTAACGGATTTGTAATGGAAATGGAAATTATGTAAATTATCCAAAAAGGGCTTTTTTACATAATATACAAACAACGAATACTAAATTGGGGCTTAAAGTTTGGTAGAAATTATTAGGAAGTACTCCCCAAGGCACGATTCCAATCCAGAGTATGCTCCTATCCACCGATGAAATACATAACTATTGGGAACGAAAAAATCCTTTATTTTGTAAGCCCTCTTTTTTTAAGAAATAGAAAGAAGAATAGGAACGAAAAAAAAAAGAGAAAGAAACCCAATTCCAATAAAAAAAAGATATCTTTTTTAGCCTTTTCCATATTCTATATTCATATATATTCATATTCTATATTCATATATATATAGAATATGTATCATAATTCATGAATTAATATTAATATGGAATTCTTTTTCGTAAGTAAAAACGACGGGTTAATTATGTTAGTTATATTTCTACAAGAAGTATTTTATTGAAGAATTAAGTTATTACTCAACAAAGAAGAATTGAAATTTTTTAAAGAAGGGGTGAGATCAATTCAGAAGTACTTTGTTTTTTTTTATTATTTTATTATTAATTTAGTTAATTATTTATTAATTTAATTATTAAAATAACAATTATATTAAACTAATAATTATAACAGACAGAATTCTATTGGTCTAATTTTGGACCGTCCAATAAGGTTTGACCTTATCCATCCTACAAATGTATCAAGATAAAATAATACTTACCCGGTCCTTAGATTTAGTTATGGCCTTCAAGGAGCCGTATGAGATGAAAATCTCATGTACGGTTCTGTAATAGCGATGGTAACAGTGATGGTATCACCGACTATGATTATCTAACAGTTCAAGTACAATTGATATAGTTGAGGCGCAATCAAAATATGGTTTTGGGGGGTGGAATTTATGGCGTCAGCCTATAGGGTTTATCATTTTTCTCATCTCTTCCCTAGCAGAATGTGAGAGATTACCTTTTGATTTACCAGAAGCAGAAGAAGAATTAGTAGCAGGTTATCAAACCGAATACTCGGGTATAAAATTTGGTTTATTTTATGTTGCTTCTTATCTAAACCTATTAGTTTCTTCATTATTTGTAACAGTTCTTTACTTGGGAGGCTGGAATATCTCTATTCCAGACATATATGTTTCGGAGTTTTTTGAAATAAATAAGTTGGGTGGAATCTTTGAGGCGACTATTGGTATCTTTATTACATTAACTAAAACTTATTTGTTCTTGTTCATTTCTATCACAACAAGATGGACTTTGCCAAGGCTACGAATGGACCAACTATTAAATCTTGGATGGAAATTTCTTTTACCGATCTCTCTCGGTAATCTATTATTAACAACTTCTTCCCAACTCTTTTCGCTGTAAAGGAATAGTCTATATTCACAATTTGTCTCAAACAAGAGAAATAAACAAACATAAAATTATTCATATATATATATTCACGATATGTTTTCTATGGTAACTGGGTTCATGAATTATGGTCAACAAACAGTACGGGCTGCAAGGTACATCGGTCAAGGTTTCATGATTACTTTATCTCACGCAAATCGTTTACCCGTAACTATTCAATATCCGTATGAAAAATTAATCACCGCGGAACGTTTCCGTGGTCGAATTCATTTCGAATTTGATAAATGTATTGCTTGTGAAGTATGTGTTCGTGTATGTCCTATAGATCTACCCGTTGTTGATTGGAAATTGGAAACAGATATTCGAAAGAAACGATTACTAAATTACAGTATTGATTTTGGAATCTGTATATTTTGTGGTAATTGTGTTGAGTATTGTCCAACAAATTGTTTATCAATGACTGAAGAATATGAACTTTCTACTTATGATCGTCACGAATTAAATTATAATCAAATTGCTTTGGGTCGTTTACCAATGTCAGTAGTTGACGATTATACAATTCGAACAATTTTTAATTCACCTCAAATAAAAAAATAAGTAAATCTCTTGATTCAAGAATAAATTCCAATTATTTTAACAATACTAAGGTTCGGTTTTTATTTCTTTATTTTAAAGAAATAAAGGTTCTTTCGTTTTGTTTGGTCAATAACTAGAAATTCCAACTATTAATTGGTTGATAAGAGGCGAGTCTTCATTTTGATTGAAAATCTATTAATTAATATATCTGTATATATTTCGAAATAAAAAATTTCGGATTAGACCTATTCCTTCAGATAAAGAATAAAATTAGCCCAATAATTGTACCTACATTTAGTCCCATCTCTTAGGATTTAATTAGGAATTTTTCAAAAATTATTAAAAAAAAAAATTTTCTGGTCGGGTCTCAATAAAGTCATGCAAAACATTTAGATTTATTTATCTCCTATTTTACATATAATGGATTTGCCTGGACCAATACATGACTTTCTTTTAGTCTTTCTGGGATTGGGTCTTATACTAGGCAGTATAGGTGTGGTATTATTTACCAATGCCATTTATTCTGCCTTTTCATTGGGGCTGGTTCTTGTTTGTATATCCTTATTTTATATTCTATTAAACTCCTATTTTGTAGCTGCTGCACAACTTCTTATTTACGTGGGAGCTATAAATGTTTTAATTGTATTTGCTGTGATGTTTATGAATGGTTCAGAAGATTACAAAGATTTTAATCTTTGGACTGTTGGGGATGGGATTACTTTGCCTGTTTGTACAAGTATTTTTGTTTTACTAATGATTAGTATTACGGATACCTCATGGTACGGGATTATTTGGACTGCAAGATCAAACCAGATTATAGAGCAAGATTTGATAAGTAATAGTCAACAAATTGGAATTCATTTATCAACAGATTTTTTTCTTCCATTTGAATTCATTTCAATAATTCTTTTAGTCGCTTTAATAGGCGCAATTGCCGTAGCGCGCCAGTAATAAATCTCTAGAATTTCCAACAGTAATCAAAAATCAACTCTGTTCTGTGTTATTACATTTTTTTATCTTCCATTTTAAAATTGGTTATGTCTAAAAGTTAAAATAAAATGGTTATGTCTAAAAGTTAAAATAAAAACTCTTTTATTTAATCTATTACTAATACAATATATTTCTTTGTTCCGCACTTTATATTCTAGTCAATTGAATCTGTTAAATTGTTATTCAGTTCATATTGAAATGAATCAAAATTGATAAGGAGTTAGTCAATGATGCTCGAGCATGTACTTGTTTTGAGTGCCTACTTATTTTCTATCGGTATCTATGGATTGATCACAAGCCGAAATATGGTTAGAGCCCTTATGTGTCTTGAACTTATACTGAATGCGGTTAATATAAATTTCGTAACATTTTCTGATTTTTTTGATAGCCGGCAATTAAAAGGAAATATTTTCTCAATTTTTGTTATAGCTATTGCCGCCGCTGAAGCAGCTATTGGACTGGCCATTGTTTCGTCAATTTATCGTAACAGAAAATCAACTCGTATCAATCAATCGAATTTGTTGAATAAGTAGTATTAATCATAGAAATTACAATATTCATAAATTCCAATTAACATGACCATACATTAAATCTAATTCATATTTTAGAAAATGTAAGAAATCAAAGTATCTTGGTTCTATCGTATGGGTCGATCCAGAAGTAGATTGCTTCCAAATTTCTGGTAAATTATTGATTCATCTGGTGTCTAAATATATGATTCATTTACAAGTTTACTAGATCGAAAATTTCTGACGTTTAAAAATTTATAGATCCAATGTCACATTCAGTAAAGATTTATGATACGTGTATAGGGTGTACTCAATGTGTGCGAGCCTGCCCAACTGATGTATTAGAAATGATACCTTGGGACGGATGTAAAGCTAAGCAAATCGCTTCTGCTCCAAGAACAGAGGACTGTGTCGGTTGTAAGAGATGTGAATCTGCCTGTCCAACGGATTTCTTGAGTGTTCGCGTTTATTTATGGCATGAAACAACTCGAAGTATGGGTCTAGCTTATTAATACGTTTCAGAAAACCCTACTCGAATACATTTGATTTTTTTACCTTTACCGACAAAAACCCGCGCTCAAAATATATTTATTTCGAGCACGGGTTTTTCTGGTCCAAGTTTATTTTGTTTTTACTATGAATAATTTTCCTTGGTTAACGCTAGTTGTAGTTTTGCCAATATCCGCAGGTTCCTTAATTTTCTTTCTGCCTCATAGAGGAAATAAGGTAATAAGGTGGTATACTATATGTATATGCATAGTTGAACTCCTTCTAACAACCTATGCATTCGGTTATCGTTTCCAATTGGATGATCCGTTAATGCAACTAACGGAGAATTATAAATGGATTAATTTTTTTGATTTTTACTGGAGATTGGGAATAGATGGAATTTCTATAGGACCCATTTTACTGACAGGCTTTATCACAACTTTAGCTACTTTAGCGGCTTGGCCCGTTACTCGAGATTCCCGACTATTCCATTTCCTAATGTTAGCAATGTATAGCGGTCAAATAGGACTATTTTCTTCTCAAGACCTTTTACTTTTTTTCATCATGTGGGAGTTAGAATTAATTCCCGTTTATCTACTTCTATCCATGTGGGGTGGAAAGAAACGTTTGTATTCAGCTACAAAATTTATTTTGTACACTGCTGGAGGTTCGGTTTTTTTATTAATAGGAGTTCTGGGTATTGGTTTATACGGCTCCAATGAACCGACATTAAATTTTGAAACATCAGCTAATCAATCGTATCCTGTAGTACTGGAAATAATATTTTATATTGGATTTCTTATTGCTTTTGCTGTCAAATCACCGATCATACCCCTACACACATGGTTACCAGACACCCATGGAGAGGCACATTATAGTACTTGTATGCTTTTAGCCGGAATCTTATTAAAAATGGGAGCGTATGGGTTGGTTCGGATCAATATGGAATTATTACCCCACGCCCATTCTATATTTTCTCCCTGGTTGATGATAGTAGGCACAATTCAAATTATCTATGCAGCTTTAACATCTCCTGGTCAGCGTAATTTAAAAAAAAGAATAGCCTATTCTTCTGTATCTCATATGGGTTTCATAATTATAGGAATTGGTTCTATAAGCGATACAGGGCTCAACGGAGCCATTTTACAAATAATTTCTCACGGATTTATTGGCGCTGCACTTTTTTTCTTGGCCGGAACGAGTTATGATAGAATACGACTTGTTTACCTCGACGAAATGGGCGGAATGGCCATCTCAATTCCAAAAATATTCACGACTTTCAGTATCTTATCAATGGCTTCGCTTGCATTACCGGGCATGAGCGGTTTTGTTGCCGAATTGGTAGTTTTTTTTGGAATACTTACTAGCCAAAAATATCTTTTAATAACAAAAATCTTAATTACTTTTGTAATGGCAATTGGAATGATATTAACCCCTATTTATTCATTATCTATGTTACGCCAGATGTTCTATGGATACAAGCTTTTTAATGCCCCAAAAAACTCTTATTTTTTTGATTCTGGACCGCGCGAGTTATTTATTTCGATTTCGATCCTTTTACCGGTAATAGGTATTGGTATTTATCCCGATTTCGTTTTCTCATTATCAGTTGACAAGGTCGAAGCTATTCTATCAAATTTTTTTTATAGATAGTTTTTGTCAATAAACAAAAATAAAAAATACGATGATTTTAAAAATCGTTCATTGTACAAAAAAAGTCTTTTTCGGCTTTTAAGTTAAATAAAAAAATTGGAATTCTATTATAAACATATAACCAGATATTTGACATTTTGAGAACCATTTGAATCAAGTAATGGAAATGGAATGATTCAAATGGTTCTTGATGGTTGACATAAGGGTTTCATATCTATATGTATGCTGCCCTAGGCTTCCGGTTGTCAAGTGCTTTAATTCAATTAGATTCAATTAGATGGTAATGTAAATGAACCATAACTATGCAACCCTATTCCTAATAGATTAACCCCAAAATAACATATCCAAATTATAAGAAAGCCCATTGAGGCCACAATTGCAGAATTTTCCGTTTTATAATTTTTATTTGTTCGAATATGTAAATAAATCGCAAATATGGTCCAAGTAATAAATGCCCAAGTCTCTTTTGGATCCCAATTCCAATAGGATCCCCATGCTTCATTAGCCCACACTGCTCCCGAAAGAATACCTATGGTTAAAAGGATAAATCCTAAACTAATAATACGATAACTCCATTGATCCAATTGTTGAATTAATTGATATCTGTAATAATTCTGAGAAGAAATCAAAGAAGTGTTTTTTAACACATTGTTTCTTTCATTCACGTATTGAATCTCACCAAAGGAAAATGGCTCAGTTAATAAATTCTTGCTTTTACTAAAAACCCTTATGGATTTTCGAAATGTAATGACTAGAAGAGCTAGTGATAATAATGATCCACACAAAAGAGCTGCATAGCTCAACACCATCATACTTACGTGCATCATTAACCAATGTGATTGGAGAGCCGGTACTAATATTGCAGATTGATGCATTTCATTTAAAAGACCTGAAGTAGCGAAACCCTGGGTAAAAATAACACTTGGCGCGGTTATTGCGCTTAAATAGTTTTTATGTTTTTTAAAATACGGAATCATATGAATAATGGAAAAACCCCACGACAGAAAAATTAATGATTCATATAAATTGCTTAATGGTAAATGCCCAAAATAAATCCAACGAATAACTAATAATCCTGTTATGCAGAAAAAAGTAGCTATCATGCCCTTTTCTGATGAATCATATAGTCCTACGATTTCATCGACAAATAAAGTTATCAAATGAATTGTAATTACAATTGAAATGATCGAAAAGGATATATGAGTTAATATACGTTCTAAAGTTGAAAATATCATAAAATTTATTAAAGGGGGCCTCAATTATAGGAATTGAAATAGGGAATTGAATTCATTATAGGGCTTACTCTTTTCGAAAAAGCCATGCCGCCACTCGGACTCGAACCGAGATGCTCTAGCACTGCTTCCTAAGAGCAGCGTGTCTACCGATTTCACCATAGCGGCTTATTCAAAATCATAATAACCTATTTTTATTCAATCGTCGAGATTTGGAGGGTTAATTCAATATTTATTTAGGAAACATTCAAATTGATGACTAAAAATTTGTTTCAAAATTAGGCATTTAATCTAAACGTTTTCTTTAATAATATTAAGAATCTTGTCTTTTGTTTATTAGTTATTTTAGAGTATCCTTTTTTTAACTTAACTAATAACGGGATTTTTCATTTTGTAGTTTATTATTTTTTTATTACTTTACTTTATTTATGGTCTCCTGAAAATAAAACGGAACATTTGTAACGAGATAATTTTGCCATGGCTCGAACTAAAAAATAACAAAATGAATTCCATTCTCTAATGTTATTGCTTTAGAGAATGGAATTCATTTTGTTTTAATAAAATGAAATAGTAATTTAGATTATAATCTATTATTATTAGATTAATATTATTTATAGTCTTGATAACTTCTAAATTTTATAAAAAAATTCTAACAAAAATTAGAATCATTTTTTTGAATTAGACCTATTCATATTATTTAGTCTATTGTTTGATTATTTATTTGTCACACAAAAAAAACTTTTTGAGTTACCGGTAGAAAGAGATTTCGCTAATGAAAAAGCTTTCAATGCTGCCCAATATCCTTTCTTTTTCCAAAGATTTTTACGAATACGTTTTTTTGAACTAGAGGTGCGCTTTTTTGGAACTGCCATTTTAAAATTATAATCGGTTCATCGGTTGGATGTGAAAGACATCTAGTGTTCAAAATCAATTGTTCTTTACTATATCTCTAGCTAGCTATTCTATAAATAGCACTCCCTTCATCATAAAAGGTGTTTGGAAAAATTGTTTAAAATATTACTAAGAACAATACGATCTACTATGCCAACTAGAATAGATTGAAGTTGATAAAATCAAAAATACAAACAAAAGGGGTTTTGGGTCTTTACTTTCTATTTTTGTCATGTTACATTCTTACATGTAATAAAATACATGAAAAGGTTTAAAAACTCAATTCCTCTTCCGCTTAATATTAATAAAAAAAAACTGTACTAATTTTTCTTTTTATTTTTTTAATATAATAAAAAAATAAAAAAATGGGTCAAGTTCGAAGAAAGAGGACACTTAATTTTCATTTTTAAACCCGAATGGTCCTAGGTAGTTAATTGATTAAAATATACAAAACACTTTCGAAAACTAAAATAAAAGCCATTTTTTTTTGCCCCCTCCATTTTTATTTTACATAAAAAAGTCTAGGATAGCAAAGCATTTCCTATAAATAGTTTTTATTGTAATCGAAGACAATCAATTAGTTCTAAAAAAATTCGTTAATGATTGGGAATAACCGAACCAAACTTCATAAAATAGGTTTTATGAGTCAAGTTACGGGCCCTATGATTCCTATTAACTTTAACTACCTTTTTGCTGTCATTATTTAGCCTTGCTCTATAGATATAAATAAATTATTGTAATACGTAATAATTAGATCGAAATTGCAATTTTTCGTTTTTATCTTCATAAAATTTCATATTAACAATTCAATACTAATAATAAATTCAATTTAATTTTAAGTACATATTTATTTTTCGCTCGTAACTTGTTTATATTTTATATCATTTGACTAACCCTAATTCTTCATCTTCATTTGAAATATTTGAAGTAGTTTGGAAAGATTCCGAATAATTAAATAATATTAAATAATTAAGGCTGGAAAATGAAATTCTATTTAAGTTGTATTTTATATATCTTAATTTTTTTTATTTTATATATCTTAATTTTTTTATTAATCGACCGCTTTCAAAAGAAAGAAATAAGAACTGGTAAATCAGAAACAATTAATTAAGATAATTTTTTTATTTATTTTTATATGGAATATACATATCAATATTCATGGATCATACCGTTCATTCCCCTTCCAGTTCCTATGTTAATAGGAGCTGGACTTCTACTTTTTCCAACGGCAACTAAAAATCTTCGCCGTATGTGGGCTTTTCCGAGTGTTTTATTATTAAGTATAGTTATGATTTTTTCAGCCCATTTCTTTATTCAGCAACTAAATAACAATTCTGTCTATCAATATGTATGGTCTTGGACCATCAATAATGATTTTTCTTTAGAGTTCGGTTCCTTAATTGACCCACTTACTTCTATTATGTCAATATTAATCACTAGTGTTGGGGTTATGGTTCTTATTTATAGTGATAATTATATGTCTCATGATCGAGGATATGTGAGATTTTTTGCTTATATGAGTTTTTTCAATACTTCAATGTTGGGATTAGTTACTAGTTCTAATTTAATACAAATTTATATTTTTTGGGAATTGGTTGGAATGTGTTCTTATCTATTAATAGGTTTTTGGTTCACCCGACCCAGTGCGGCAAATGCTTGTCAAAAAGCGTTTGTAACTAATCGTGTTGGAGATTTTGGCTTATTATTAGGAATTTTAGGTTTTTATTGGATAACCGGTAGTTTTGAATTTCGGGATTTGTTTGAAATATTCAATAATTTGGTTTATAATAATGAAGTTAATCCTTTATTTGTTACTTTCTGTGCTTTCCTATTATTTGCTGGCGCAGTTGCTAAATCCGCTCAATTTCCCCTTCATGTCTGGTTACCCGATGCCATGGAAGGGCCTACCCCTATTTCAGCCCTTATACATGCTGCTACCATGGTAGCAGCAGGAATTTTTCTTGTAGCTAGGCTTCTTCCTCTTTTCATAGTTATACCTTATATATTAAATATAATATCTTTGATAGGTATAATAACATTGTTTTTAGGAGCTACTTTAGCTCTTGCTCAAAAAGATATTAAGAGAGGTTTAGCTTATTCTACAATGTCTCAATTGGGTTATATGATGTTAGCTTTAGGTATGGGTTCTTATCGAGCTGCTTTATTTCATTTGATTACTCATGCTTATTCAAAAGCATTGTTGTTTTTAGGATCTGGATCTATTATTCATTCGATGGAAGCTATTGTTGGATATTCTCCAGATAAAAGTCAGAATATGGTTCTTATGGGCGGTTTAAGAAAACATGTACCAATTACAAAAATTTCTTTTTTATTAGGT